GTATACCGGAAAAAGAAATTGTACGGTGAGTTCAGGATTGATTAACCATAATAGATTAGATTACACCAATATTAATCCTTTTTATTCCAAGGCAAAGATTCAATCACTTACCAAACATAAAGGAACTTGTGGTACGTTGTTGAATCAAAATAAGGAATGCCAATCTTTGAAAATTTTGTTATCATCCAACTATTCTCGAATTGGTCCATTCAATGGTTTGAAATATAACAATGCGACAAAGGAATCAATTAAAGCGGATCCTATAATTCCAATTAGGAATTCGTTAGGCCCCTTAGGTATAGTAGTACTCAAGATTGCAAATTTTTATCCATCTTACCATTTAATAACTTATAATCAGATTTTGTTAAAGAAATATTTGTTACTTAACAAATTTAGTCAGACTTTCAAAGTACTTAAATATTTTTTAATAGACGAAAATAGGGGGATTTTTAATCCCGATCCGTGCAGTAACATCATTTTTAATCCATTCGATTTTAATTGGCGTTTTCCCCACCACGATTATTGCGATGAGACGTCCACAATTATCAGCCTTGGACAATTTTTTTGTGAAAATGTATGTCTATTCAAATACGTATCACAGAAAAAATCTGGTCAAGTTCTAATTGTTCATGTTGACTACTTAGTAATAAGATCAGCCAAGCCCTATTTGGCTACTCCAGGAGCAACGGTTCATGGTCATTATGGGGAAATCCTTCACAGGGGAGATACATTAGTTACATTTATATATGAAAAATCCAGATCTGGTGACATAACGCAAGGTCTTCCAAAAGTGGAACAAGTGTTAGAAGTGCGTTCGATTGATTCAATATCGATAAATCTCGAAAAGAGGGTTAAAGGTTGGAATGAACGTATATCAAGAATTCTTGGAATCCCTTGGGGATTCTTGATTAGCACGGAACTAACCATCGCCCAAAGCCGTATCTCTTTGGTTAATAAGATCCAAAGGGTTTATCGATCTCAGGGGGTACAGATACATAATAGACATATAGAGATTATTGTCCGTCAAGTAACATCAAAAGTTTTGGTTTCAGAAGATGGAATGTCTAATGTTTTTTCACCCGGAGAGCTAATCGGATTGTTGCGAGCGGAACGAGCAGGGCGTGTTTTGGACGAAGCGATCTGTTATCGAGCAATCTTATTGGGAATAACGAGGGCATCTCTTAATACTCAAAGTTTCATATCCGAAGCTAGTTTTCAGGAAACTGCTCGAGTTTTAGCAAAAGCTGCTCTACGAGGTCGTATTGATTGGTTGAAAGGCCTGAAAGAAAATGTTGTTCTAGGGGGAATTGTACCTGTTGGTACCGGATTCAAAAAATTAGTACATCATTCAAAGCAACACAAAAACATTCATTTGGAAATCGAAAAGAAGAATTTGTTTGAAGGAAAGACGAGAGATATCTTATTTCACCATAGAGAATTTTTGAGTTCTTGCGTCCCAAACAATTTCTATGAGACATCAGAACAACCATTGACACGATTTAATGATTCCTAAAAGGAGATTCTTTATTTTATATTATAATTTTATTATCTGGTCCAATTTTTTCATTTGATTGATAATAAAGATCATAATGAATTAAAAGGAATTAATGGTTTGGATCGTGTATCAACGGTCAATCCTCGGTAGAAAGTTCCATCGGAACAATTATTTATTTCAGATACCTCGTCTCGTTGTTAAAAAAAAAAAAAAAAACAACGAGCAAGTATGGGGAAAAATGACAAGAAGATATTGGAACATTAATTTGGAAGAAATGATGGAAGCAGGAGTTCATTTTGGTCATGGTACTAGGAAATGGAATCCTAGAATGGCACCTTTCATCTCCGCAAAACGTAAAGGTATTCATATTACAAATCTTACAAGAACTGCGCGTTTTTTATCAGAGGCCTGCGATTTAGTTTTTGATGCAGCAAGTAGAGGAAAACACTTTTTAATCGTTGGTACAAAAAATAAAGCAGCTGATTCAGTAGCATCCGCTGCAATAAAGGCTCGGTGCCATTATGTTAATAAAAAATGGCTTGGTGGTATGTTAACGAATTGGTCCACTACGGAAACGAGACTTCAAAAGTTCAGGGATTTAAGAGCCGAGCAAAGGATGGGGAAACTCAACCGTCTCCCCAAAAGGGATGCAGCAATGTTGAAGAGACAATTATCCACCTTGCAAACATATCTGGGTGGGATCAAATATATGACAGGGTTACCCGATATTGTAATTATCGTTGATCAGCAAGAAGAATATACGGCTCTTCGAGAATGTGTTATTTTGGGGATTCCAACGATTTGTTTAATCGATACAAATTGTGACCCAGATCTCGCAGATATTTCGATTCCAGCCAACGATGATGCTATCGCTTCAATCCGATTGATTCTTAACAAATTAGTATCCGCAATTTGTGAAGGTCGTTCTAGTTATATAAGAAATCATTGATTATGATTAATCAATAATAAGATAGATAAGTCAATTACTTCGGGAAACTTCATAGATTTTTTATTGGATTGATTTCTATTCCTGGATAAAAAAAAAAAAAAGATAAAAAATAAAAAAGTACTCGGATTGGGGATATTATGTGATTACTTAGTATCCTAAATATACGATTAATGATTAAAGTGGGTCAGTTAAGAAAGAGATGGGTGAATCAAAATAATTTTTTTTTAAGTTCAATTTCTGTCAGAGGACAATATGAATGTTATACCATGTTCCATTAACACATTTAAAGGGCTATATGATATATCGGGTGTAGAAGTAGGCCAACATTTATATTGGCAAATAGGAGGTTTACAAGTCCATGCCCAAGTACTTATCACTTCTTGGGTCGTAATTGCTATCTTATTAGGTTCAGTTACCATAGCTGTTCGGAATCCACAAACCATTCCGGCCGACGGTCAGAATTTCTTCGAATATATCCTTGAATTCATCCGGGACTTGGGTAAAACTCAGATTGGAGAAGAATATGGTCCCTGGGTTCCCTTTATTGGAACTATGTTCTTATTTATTTTTGTTTCTAACTGGTCAGGTGCTCTTTTACCTCGGAAAATAATACAGTTACCTCATGGGGAGTTAGCTGCGCCCACGAATGATATAAATACTACTGTTGCTTTAGCTTTACCCACGTCAGTGGCATATTTTTATGCGGGTCTTACTAAAAAAGGTTTGAGTTATTTTGGGAAATACATTCAACCAACTCCAATACTTTTACCAATTAACATCCTAGAAGATTTCACAAAACCTTTATCGCTTAGTTTTCGACTTTTCGGAAATATATTGGCTGATGAATTAGTAGTTGTTGTTCTTGTTTCTTTAGTACCTTCAGTAGTTCCTATACCCGTCATGTTCCTTGGATTATTCACAAGCGGTATTCAAGCTCTTATTTTTGCAACTTTAGCCGCGGCTTATATAGGTGAATCCATGGAGGGTCATCATTGACTAGCTTTTTAAATTGTTTTTTTCTTTTTTTTTTTTTTTCAACCTTATCCCAATTCATGTGGAGTTCAATTTAATATAATCGACTTGGCGAGAAATTAGAATAGATAAAACTTTTATTTTTACATAGCGGGAAAGATGTACGATATTATTTAATTGTAATAAAATCTTAGGAAAAAAATCTAGATCTTTTTCCTAAGATTTTGGCTAATTTATATTATAGACTTCTCCAATTTATAAAAAAAATTTATATTGTATTTATATTTTATTTGTTATTTATATTTGTTTTGCTTTTTTGTTTAGTTAATTACAACAATTTTTAATTTGAATTGAATAAGAATTGTTATCTTTTTTAGATGTAAGACTAAATAAAAAGCTAGTTTAGCTTAGGAAAATGAAACTGGACATATGTAATAAATAGTTATAAGTCTGTCCAGCCCCCCATATGATTCAAAAAAAAATTCTAGAATCATATTCAATATGCGGTTTACGTTATGGAAGAAACAAATGTATATGTGATATTAGAAATTCACTAGTTATAGTCAGGCTCTTTTATCTTATATATAATATAATATTTCTATTTCATTTCACAGCTCACTGCACTTAGATGGGATTCCAATAGAAAGTCCTTCTGCTTTGTCTGTGATTGGGGATTGAACAAATAAACAGATGAACTCTGAACTCAAGGATTTAGAAGAATGAAGAATTGAATGAAAAAATAAAGAAATGCAATGATTAGAATCATATGCATCTAGATTAGAATCATATGCATCTAGATTTACAAAAATTCCATCATGTATAAGAACTAAAAACGAGATTTCGAAGTATTTCTGTATTTCTATTTCTGATGATTAATTGGTTGATTGTATCATTAACCATTTCTTTTTTTTTTGTGAGGAGCTTACCATGAATCCACTGATTTCTGCCGCTTCTGTTATTGCTGCTGGATTGGCCGTAGGGCTTGCTTCTATTGGACCTGGGGTTGGTCAAGGTACTGCTGCAGGTCAAGCTGTAGAAGGTATTGCAAGACAGCCAGAAGCAGAGGGTAAAATACGAGGTACTTTATTGCTAAGTTTGGCTTTTATGGAAGCTTTAACAATTTATGGACTGGTCGTGGCATTAGCACTTTTATTTGCGAATCCATTTGTTTAATTCTAGAAGAAAAGTACGTAATGTACTTTTTTTGACTTAGACTCGCCATTTGTTTTTTTTTTTTTCAAATTATATCAACATTTAACTCTAACAATTACTTATTCGTTGAGAGAATACCTCCGGGAAGGACGGATTTTAGGATTAGTAATTAGCGGATCCTCTCGCTTTCTTCCTTCCCGTTTTTAGTTCTTAGTATAATGGAAACCTTTTTTTAGGATGTGTTGCAACGCAACAAACGAGGTATTTTGTAATTGGCATAATACCCAGGACCGACCACAACCCAATAAAGTATCTTCTTGGAAACTGGAAACTTTAATTAGAAAATTAGAATAAAAAAAATCAAATTCAAATTCAAATATAATTAAATAAATAAAATAAATTAATCTATTCCCAATAAAAAATCCCATAACA